AAAAAAAAAGTGTTTTTTTTTTATTATTATAATTTATTTACATAATAAAATTTAGTAATTATAATGTTAATGAAAAATTTTTTACATGTAAATAATTAATTTTTGCATATATATATATATATATAAATTTATATATATTTATTCATATATTTATATATATATTAAAATATGAATAAATATATAAATATATAATAATTAATAAATTATTTATATAATTAATATAAATAACTATCCCATACATTAATAAATTATTTTTTTTAATAAATCAATTTCAACATAATAATTAGATAAATATTTATTAATAAAGATTTAATTAGTGATATCCTTAATTGAATTTAAATTTTTTTTTTTATCTAAATTAATAGATATCTATTAATTAATTAAATATTTATATATTAATAGATATCTATTAATCTATATTGGTATATAGACTAAAATTCAGATTTTGCACGCTTCAATATAAAAATTGAGAGGCATAAATTTAGAAAATGTTTTATATTATAATATTTTTAAAAAAAAAAAAAAAAAAAAAATAGATCCTTTTTAATCTATAGTTTTTTTTAATATATTCATATATATTGTATTATGATTTTTTATTTACTAATTTAATTTATATATATTAGAAATAAATTATAAATATTTTATTTAATAAATTTATTATATATATATATAAGTTATTAGGGGTAACTAAATTTTTAATTGTGTGAGTATTTACCAATTTATAATTATTTTAATAAATTAAAATTGTTTATTATTAAATAAATAATTACTAATTTTTATTATTAATAAAGTTAATTAATTTATTTGTTTTATTTTATAAATTTAATAAAATAAATAATAAATATTAATAGGGGTAATATTTTTTTGTTTATTAAATAYGTATTTATATTATGAGTAATTACCAATTTTTAATTATTAAAATTAATAATTAATTATTATTATATAAAGAAAATTATATTATTAGAAATTATTTATTTTAATTAGATTATGATTTTAATTTACTTATTTAATTTATTTAGAAATTAATTTATAAAAAATTTAGTTAAATTTAAATTTTTAATTAGTTGTATAAAGTTTTATTTTGGCTTGTAAATTTATTATTAGTTTAATTTATATGTAAATTTTTATATGAATATTTATTTATTTTAATAATAAATAATTTTTTTTTATCCGCAGTAATTAATATTATTAATTAAGGAAACTTAGAAATAGTAATACTAAAGAGTATTGGCTAAATTTGTGCCAGCAGCCGCGGTTATACGAATAATGCAAATAAATTTTTTTTAGTTGAAGTTAAATTGTTTATTTATAAAATAAAAATAAATTTATTAGGTGAAATTTTAAATTTATAAAATTTTTTATTAGAATAATTGAAGCTTAAAAATTTTAGTAATAAACTAGGATTAGATACCCTATTATTTAAAATGTAAATTAAAAAACTAAGGTAGTAGTAGTTATGTTCTTGAAACTTAAAAAATTTGGCGGTATTTTAGTCTATTCAGAGGAACCTGTTCTGTAATCGATAATCCACGATGGACCTTACTTAAGTTTGTAATCAGTTTATATACCGTCGTTATTAGAATATTTTATAAGAATGTTAATTTTCAAGATTTTTTAAAAGAAAATATATCAGATCAAGGTGTAGCTAATATTTAAGTAGAAATGGGTTACAATAAATTTATTTAAACGGATATAAATTTGAAATATTTATTGAAGGTGGATTTGATAGTAAAATTATAAAGATTAATAATTTGATTTTAGCTCTAAAATATGCACACATCGCCCGTCACTCTTACTACTAAGGTAAGATAAGTCGTAACATAGTAGATGTACTGGAAAGTGTACCTAGAATGCAATTTAAAGCTTATTTAGTAAAGTATTTCATTTACATTGAAAAGATTTTTGTGCAAATCAATATAAATTGATTAGATTTTATTTATTAATAATTTTTTTTTATATTTTAAATTATTAAAAATAATTATAAATTGAATTGTTTTAGTATTTAATAAAGAAAAAATAATATTAATTATAGTGTAATAGTATTGTGAAAGAAAATTGAAATAATTTGAAAAATTTTTATTTTAAAAGAAAATTTAATTTATTGTACCTTGTGTATCAGGGTTTATCAAATAAAAATTATTTAAAATAATTTTCTCGATTTTAAAAGAGTTAATATATTATGAAAGTTAATGTGGCAAAATTATTTTTAATAATATATTAGAAATGAAATGTTATTCGTTTTTAAAGGTATCTAGTTCTTTAAGAAATAAATTTAATTTAGAAATTTTATATTATTTAATTAAATAAATTAATTAAATAAATATTTAATTTTAATATTTTATGGGATAAGCTGTAAAATAAATTTTTAAAAATAAATAAATATATTAATAAATATAAGCTTAGAAATAGCTATTATTAATAAAAGTGTTATAATTTATTTTATAATAATTATTATTTATTAAAATTTTAAATTTTTATTAAAGTATTCATTTTAATAATTAAAATGAAAAAATTATGATAAAATTAGTATATTAAAATGTATAAATAAATATAAATGAAAAGTTTTTATAAAGAACTCGGCAAAAATAATGTTCGCCTGTTTAACAAAAACATGTCTTTTTGATTTTTTTTTAAAGTCTGACCTGCCCACTGAAATATTTTAAATGGCCGCAGTATACTAACTGTGCAAAGGTAGCATAATCATTAGTCTTTTAATTGAAGGCTGGTATGAATGGTTGGACGAGATATTAACTGTTTCATAAAAATTTATAATAGAATTTTATTTTTTAGTCAAAAAGCTAAAATTTATTTAAAAGACGAGAAGACCCTATAAATCTTTATATTTATATTATTATAATTTTTTAGATTTTTTTTGTTATAATAATAGATTATATTTTATTGGGGTGATATTAAAATTTAATAAACTTTTAATTGTTTAAATCATTAATTTATGAATAATTGATCCGTTATTAGCGATTAAAAAAACAAGTTACTTTAGGGATAACAGCGTAATTTTTTTGGAGAGTTCATATCGATAAAAAAGATTGCGACCTCGATGTTGGATTAAGATATAATTTTAGGTGTAGCCGCTTAAATTTTAAGTCTGTTCGACTTTTAAATTCTTACATGATCTGAGTTCAAACCGGCGTAAGCCAGGTTGGTTTCTATCTTTAAAAAATGAAAATATTTCAGTACGAAAGGACCTAATATTTGATAAATTATTATTTTTATATTGAATATAATTAATATAATTACTATTTTGGCAGATTAGTGCAATAAATTTAGAATTTATTTATGTAATTTTTATTACAAATAGTACTTGTTTTTTATAGAAAATTTATTATTTATTGTTGGAAGATTATTATTAATTATTTTTGTATTAGTAAGAGTAGCATTTTTAACTCTTTTAGAACGAAAGGTTTTAGGATATATTCAAATTCGTAAGGGACCTAATAAGGTTGGAATTGYTGGAATTCCTCAGCCTTTTTGTGATGCAATTAAATTATTTACTAAGGAACAAACTTATCCTTTGTTATCTAATTATATTTCTTATTATTTTTCACCAATTTTTTCATTATTTTTGTCTTTATTGGTTTGAATATGCATACCTATATTTGTTAAGTTATTTTCGTTTAATTTAGGTTTGTTATTTTTTCTTTGTTGTACAAGTTTAGGTGTTTATACAGTAATAATTGCAGGTTGATCTTCAAATTCAAATTATGCTTTATTAGGAGGGTTACGGGCTGTTGCTCAAACTATTTCTTATGAAGTTAGATTAGCTTTGGTATTATTAAGTTTTATTTTTTTAATTGGGGGTTATAATATATTAATATTTTATAAGTATCAAATATTTATTTGGTTTTTATTTATTATATTTCCTATAGCTTTAGTATGATTTAGTATTTCTTTAGCTGAAACTAATCGAACTCCTTTTGATTTTGCTGAAGGAGAATCAGAATTAGTTTCTGGATTTAATGTAGAATATAGAAGAGGAGGATTTGCTTTAATTTTTTTAGCAGAATATGCAAGTATTTTGTTTATAAGAATATTATTTTGTGTAATATTTTTGGGAAGTGATGTTTTCCATGTTTTTTTTTATATTAAATTAACATTTGTTTCTTTTATATTTATTTGAGTTCGTGGGACATTACCTCGATTTCGATATGATAAATTAATGTATTTAGCTTGAAAGAGTTTTTTACCTTTTTCATTAAATTTTTTATTATTTTTTGTAGGGTTTAAAATTTTTTTATTTTATTTAATTTAATGAATTAATTTTAGTAAAGTTAATAGAAAATTTGATTTCTATCTTATGTTTTCAAAACATATGCTTATTTCAAGCTCATTAACTAATTTAATAAATTATCTCATCATTTAATAATTAAAGGATTAAATATAAAATATGCAAAGTAAATTACAGTTAAAATTTGTCCTACTAAAACATAAGGTTCTTCAACTGGTCGGGCTCCAATTCATGTTAATAAAATTACTGTTACTACTATTACTCAGAATAAAATTTGATTAATAGGGTAAAATTGAATTCCTCGAAATTTTCTTAAATGATAAAATGGTAAAATAGCTAAAATTGCAATAGAAAGAACTAAAGCGATTACTCCTCCTAACTTATTAGGAATTGATCGTAAAATAGCATAAGCAAATAAGAAATATCATTCTGGTTGAATATGAACTGGTGTTACTAATGGATTGGCAGGAATAAAATTATCAGGATCTCCTAAAAGATAAGGATTAATTAATACTAATAAAAGTAAAATTATTGTTATAATGATAAATCCYACAATATCCTTAAATGTGAAGTAGGGATGAAATGGAATTTTATCAATATTAGAATTTAATCCTATAGGGTTATTTGATCCAGTTTCATGTAAAAATAAAATATGAATTAATGTTGCGGCTAATACAATGAATGGTAAAATAAAATGGAATGTAAAAAATCGAGTTAATGTTGCATTGTCTACAGCAAATCCTCCTCATACTCATTGAACTAGATCAATACCTAAGTAAGGGATAGCTGATAATAAATTAGTAATAACTGTAGCTCCTCAAAAAGATATTTGACCTCATGGTAAAACATAACCTATAAAAGCTGTTCCTATTACTAAAAATAAAATGATTACTCCTACTAATCAAGTTGGAGTAAATAAGTATGATCCATAATAAATTCCTCGTCCTACATGTAAATAAATACAAATAAAGAAAAATGATGCACCATTAGCATGTATAGTTCGTAGTAATCATCCATAGTTTACATCTCGACAAATATGATTAACTCTATTAAAAGCTAAATTAATATCTGCAGTATAGTGTATCGCTAAAAATAAACCAGTTAAAATTTGAATTATTAAACATAAGAATAATAAAGATCCGAAATTTCATCAAGCTGAAATATTAATAGGTGCTGGTAAATCTACTAAAGCACTATTAGCAATTCTAAAGATTGGGTGTTTGATTCGTAAAGGTTTGTTCATTAGTTAAATATTGGTCGAAGAGGACCCTTAAATAATTTAGTAATTTTAACTACAGCGATTAATGTAATTAATAGGTAATTTATTAATAGAATTGTTAATAAATTAGTTGGATAATTATATAGTTTATTAAGAGATAAAGAATTTTCTATTAAATAAGAATTTATATCATAAATAGATTTAATTTCTAAATTTTGGTATTGTAGTAAAATATTTTTATCTATGAAAAATAATGTAATTATTATTACAGAAAATACTCTTAATGAAATAAATAACAATTTAATTGAAAATGAAAATATTTCATTTGATGCTAAAGAAGTAACATAAATAAATAAAACTAATATACCTCCTAAGAATACTAAAAATAAAATATATGAAAATCAAAATCTTTTAGTTATAAGACCTGATGTTAAAGTTACTAATGTAGTTTGGATTAATAAAGTTAATCCTATTGCTAATGGATGTTTTATATTTATAAAAATAAAATTAAAAATAATTAAAAGAGTTAATAAGATTCATTGTATAATATCAAGAGGTAGTTTAATTAAAATATTAATTTTGGGGATTAATGATAAAGAAATTTCTTTTCTCTTGAAGTTTTAAAAGAAATAATCTTATTTTTGATTTACAAGACCAATGTTTTTGTTAAACTATTAAAACTAATGATAGCAATTTTAAATTGAAGCTTACCAAGTATTTTATTTATTATAGGAGTATTTACTTTTGTTTCTAATCGAAAGCATTTATTATCTATATTGTTAAGATTAGAATATATTGTTTTAAGATTATTTCTTTTATTATTTATTTATTTAAATATATTAAATTATGAAAATTTTTTTAGAATAATATTTTTAACTTTTAGTGTATGTGAAGGGGCATTAGGTCTTTCAATTTTAGTATCAATAATTCGTACTCATGGAAATGATTATTTTCAAAGATTTAATATTTTACAATGTTAAAAATTATTATTAGAATTTTATTTTTATTTCCATTGTGTTTAATATATAATACTTATTGAATGGTACAAAGTTTATTATTTTTATTAAGTTTTGTTTTTATTTTAATAAATATATATAGAAATTATTTTATATCAATTTCTTATTTATTTGGATGTGATATAATTTCTTATGGATTRATTTTATTAAGATTATGAATTGTATCTTTAATATTAATGGCTAGTGAATCTATTTATAAGTATAGAAATTATACTAATTTATTTTTATTAAATATTGTTTTATTATTAATTTTATTAGTATTAACTTTTAGAAGAATAAGATTATTTATGTTTTATTTATTTTTTGAAAGTAGATTAATTCCTACTTTGTTTTTAATTTTAGGATGAGGTTATCAACCTGAACGTTTGCAAGCTGGAGTATATTTATTATTTTATACTTTATTAGTTTCTTTACCAATATTAGTTGGTATTTTTTATTTGTATAAGGTTACTGGAACTTTAAATTTTTATTTATTAAATAATTATATATTTAATTATGAAATTCTTTATTTTTCTTTAGTYATAGCTTTTTTAGTAAAAATACCTATATTTTTAGTTCATTTATGATTGCCTAAGGCTCATGTAGAAGCTCCTGTTTCTGGTTCAATAATTTTAGCTGGAATTATATTAAAGTTAGGGGGTTACGGATTATTACGAGTATTTCCTTTTTTACAATTAATAGGATTGAAATTTAATTTTATTTGAATTAGAATTAGATTAGTAGGGGGRGTATTAGTTAGATTAATTTGTTTACGTCAAACAGATTTAAAGGCTTTAATTGCTTATTCTTCAGTTGCTCATATAGGAATTGTATTAGCTGGGTTGATAACTTTAACTTATATAGGAATTTGTGGTTCTTATACTTTAATAATTGCTCATGGTTTATGTTCTTCAGGATTATTTTGTTTGGCTAATATTTCTTATGAACGAACAGGAAGACGAAGATTATTAATTAATAAGGGTATATTAAATTTTATACCTTCTATAGCATTATGATGATTTTTATTAAGATCTGCTAATATGGCTGCTCCACCTACTTTAAATTTATTAGGAGAAATTTCTTTAATTAATAGAATTGTTAGTTGATCATGAGTTTCTATRCTTATATTATCATTATTGTCTTTTTTTAGAGCTGCTTATACTTTATATTTATATGCTTATAGTCAACACGGTAAAATTTTTTCTGGAATTTATTCTTTTAGAGGAGGTTCTGTTCGGGAATTTTTACTTTTATTTTTACATTGATTTCCTTTAAATTTATTAATTTTAAAGGGTGATATATGTATATTATGATTATGTTTAAATAGTTTAATAAAAATATTGATTTGTGGTGTCAATGATAAGAGATTTTCTTTTTAAACCGTGAAATATATATCAATTTGTACAATTAGTTTTGTAAGATTATTTTTTTTTAGATTGTCTTCTTTTTTTATAGGACTTGTTTTTATTATAAATGATTATAGAATTTTTATTGAGTGAGAAGTTGTTTCGATGAATTCAATAAGTATTGTTATAACTTTATTATTTGATTGAATAAGTTTAATTTTTATATCTTTTGTTTTAATAATTTCTTCATTAGTTATTTTTTATAGTAAGGAATATATAGAAAGTGATTATAAAATTAATCGATTTATTATATTAGTATTAATATTTGTTACTTCTATAATATTATTAATTATTAGTCCTAATTTAATTAGTATTTTATTAGGATGGGATGGTTTAGGATTAGTTTCATATTGTTTAGTAATTTATTTTCAAAATGTTAAGTCTTATAATGCTGGTATATTAACAGCTTTATCAAATCGAATTGGTGATGTTGCTCTTTTATTAGCTATTGCTTGAATATTAAATTATGGAAGTTGAAATTATATTTTTTATTTAGAAGTAATAAAAAGTAATATAGAAATAATAATTGTAGGAGGATTAGTTATATTAGCTGCAATAACTAAAAGAGCTCAAATTCCTTTTTCTTCTTGGTTACCAGCTGCTATAGCAGCTCCTACACCAGTTTCAGCTTTAGTTCATTCTTCAACTTTGGTAACTGCTGGTGTTTATTTATTAATTCGATTTAATATTTTATTAAGAAGTTCATGGTTAGGTAATTTATTATTATTATTATCTGGGTTAACAATATTTATAGCAGGATTAGGAGCTAATTATGAATTTGATTTAAAGAAAATTATTGCTTTATCTACTTTAAGACAATTGGGACTAATAATAAGAATTTTATCAATAGGTTATTATAAGTTAGCATTTTTTCATTTATTAACTCATGCTTTATTTAAGGCTTTATTATTTATATGTGCTGGGGCTATTATTCATAATATAAATAATTCTCAAGATATTCGATTAATGGGAAGTTTAAGATTAATAATACCATTAACTTCTTCTTGTTTTAATGTAGCTAATTTAGCTTTATGTGGTATACCTTTTTTAGCTGGGTTTTATTCTAAGGACTTAATTTTAGAAACAGTTTCTTTATCTTATATTAATATATTTTCTTTTTTTCTTTATTTTTTTTCAACAGGTTTAACTGTATGTTATTCTTTTCGATTAGTTTATTATACAATAACTGGTGATTCTAATTTTTCTTCTTTAAATATGTTAAATGATGAAGGTTGAGTGATATTAAAAAGTATAATAGGATTATTAATTTTAAGAATTTTTGGTGGGAGAATATTGAGATGATTAATTTTTCCTACACCAATAGTAGTTGTTCTTCCTTCTTATTTAAAATTATTAACATTATTTGTTTGTGTTGTTGGGGGGATTATAGGTTATATAATTTCTCATGTATCTTTATTTTTTTATAATAAGGCTTTAAATAATTATAATTTTTCTTATTTTTTAGGTTCTATGTGGTTTATACCTTATATTTCTACTTATGGAATTATTAATTATTCTTTAATTGTTGGAAATATAGTAGTTAAATCATTCGATCAAGGTTGATCTGAATATTTTGGAGGCCAACAATTGTATTTAAATTTAATTAAAAATTCTCAATTAAATCAAATATTACAAAATAATAATTTAAAGATTTATTTATTAAGTTTTATTTTTTGAATTATAATTTTATACATGTATATAATTTATTTATATTCAAATAGCTTATATTTAGAGTATGACACTGAAGATGTTAGGGAGATTGATTTAATCTTTGAATATAGTGAATTTTTTTTAGTAATTTATAAAAAAAATATTTTTAATTTTACAATGAAAATGTAATGTTTTTATTAAACTATATAAATAAAGAAGTATAAATGGAATTTAACCATTAAAAGAAAAAAGTTAGCAGCTTTTACTTGAACATCATACTTCTTTAATTGGAGTATTGATCTCATTTCTATCATTAACAGTGATAAGCCTCTTTTTGGCTTCAATTAAAGAATAAGGGTAAAATTACCTAAGATTAGGTCGAAACTAATTGCAATAAATCGCTTCATATTCAAGGTAGATTGAAATTTCAATACTTTTTGAATGCAAATCAAATGTTATAATTAACTACAACCCTAATTAATTTGATCAGTTTAATATTCCTTGATTTCATTCATGATAAAGACCTAATAATAAAATTAAAATAAAAATAATTGATGTAATTGTTCATATTATTAAATTAGAAAACTTAATAATTAAGATAATAGGAAGAATTAAAGCAATTTCTACATCAAAAATAAGAAAAATAATTGTAATTAAAAAAAATCGAAGTGAAAAAGGTAACCGAGAAGATGATTTTGGGTCAAATCCACATTCAAATGGGGAGGCTTTTTCTCGATCAACTAATGTTTTTTTTGAAAGAATTGAGGCTAGTAATATTACTACAATTGAAATTAATAAAATAATTGAACTAATTGTTAAAATTGATAAAATTATCTATACTATTAATAATAGACCATATGATTGGAAGTCAAATATACTTTTTATACTATATAGATTAATTAATTAACCTCCTCATCAGTAAATTGAAACATAAAGGAATAATCAAACAATATCAACAAAATGTCAATATCAAGCAGCAGCTTCAAATCCAAAATGATGATTTTTAGAAAAATGATTGTTTAAGTGACGAATTAAACATACTAATAAAAAAGTAGTTCCAATTAAAACATGAACTCCATGGAATCCTGTTGCTATAAAAAATGTTGAACCATAAACAGAGTCAGCAATTGTAAATGGRGCTTCAATATATTCGTATGCTTGAAGAATAGTAAAATAAACTCCTAGAATTACTGTAAAAAATAATCCTTGAGTAGTTTGGGAGTGATTTCCTTCCATTAAGCTATGATGAGCTCAAGTTACAGTAATTCCTGAAGTTAATAAAATTACTGTATTTAATAAAGGAATTTGGAATGGATTAAAAGGAGTAATTCCTATAGGAGGTCATATAGCTCCTAGTTCAATTGATGGAGAAAGACTACTATGAAAAAAAGCTCAAAAGAATGAAACAAAAAATAAAACTTCTGATAAAATAAATAAAATTATTCCTCATCGTAAACCTGTAGTTACTGCRTCAGTATGAAGACCTTGAAAAGTTCCTTCTCGAGAAACATCTCGTCATCATTGGTATACAGTTAAAATAGTAATAATATTACCTAATAAGAATAATGAAACATCATATTGATGRAATCACTTTACTATTCCAGCGACAGTTGTTATAGCTCCAATTGAAGCTGTTAATGGTCATGGACTATAATCTACTAAGTGAAATGGGTGGTTTGAGTGAGTTGACATTAGTTTACTTCACTAGAATATAGRGTTCTAAGAACAGCAAATACATAAGATTGAATTATAGCAACAGCTGATTCAAGAACTAATAAAGCAATTTGTGTAATAATTAAAAGTCTTAATAAAATTGTTGATATAGAAGGACCTGTATTACCTAAAAGGGTTAATAATAAATGTCCAGCAATTATATTAGCTGTTAGTCGAACAGCTAAAGTTCCTGGTCGAATTACATTACTAATTGTTTCAATGCAAACCATAAAAGGTATTAAAACGGCTGGAGTTCCTTGGGGYACTAAATGAGCAAATATATGTTGTGTATTATTAATTCATCCAAATAATATAAAACATAATCATAAAGGAAGAGCTAAAGTAAGAGTTAAAGTTAAATGACTTGTACTTGTAAAAATGTAAGGGAATAGTCCTATAAAATTATTAAAAAGAATTATAGAAAATAATGAAACGAAAATAAAAGTTGATCCATTAGCTCCTATAGGTCCTAAAAGAGTTTTGAATTCCTTATGAAGAGTTAATAAAATATTATTTCAAAAAATATGATAACGAGAAGGCATTAATCAATATCTAGAAGGAATTATTAAAATTCCTAAAAATGTTCTTAATCAATTTAATGATAAATTAAAAATACTAGAAGAAGGGTCAAATACTGAGAATAAATTTGTTATCATTTTCAATTTAATGAATTTGTAGATTGTGTTTTATTAATTAAATTTGATTTAGGTATAGAAGGAATAAATGAATAATAATTTATTACATTAAAAATTACAAAAGCAATTGAAAAAATAATAAATAAGCTTAATCAACCAATAGGTGCTATTTGAGGAATTAAAAAATATCAATAAATTGATAATTTTAGTTTGACAAACTAATGTTATATATTTAACTAATTTTTTCATTAGAAGTAAGTGCTAATTTACTATAAAATGGTTTAAGAGACCAGTACTTGCTTTCAGTCATCTAATGAAGAATTTATATTATTAGAAATTCATTTAATAAAGTAATTTACTGGAATTCTTTCAATTACAATTGGTATAAAACTATGATTAGCTCCACAAATTTCTGAACATTGTCCGTAAAATAAACCTGGTCGGTTAATTAAAAAATTTGTTTGATTTAGTCGACCAGGAGTTCCATCTACCTTTACTCCTAGTGCTGGAATAGTTCAAGAATGAATTACATCAGCGGCAGTTACTAAAATTCGAACTTGAGAATTTATTGGTAAAACTACTCGGTTATCTACGTCTAATAAACGAAAACTATCAATTGATAATTCGTTAGTAGGAATTATATATGAATCAAATTCAATATTTGCAAAATCTGAATATTCATAACTTCAATATCATTGATGACCAATTGCCTTTAAAGTAATTGAAGGTTCATTAATTTCATCAAGTAAGTATAAAAGTCGAAGAGAAGGAAAAGCAATAAATAATAAAATAATTGCAGGTAAAATTGTTCAAATAATTTCAATAGTTTGTCCGTGTAATAAATATCGATTTACATATTTGTTAAAAAATAACATAAATATTAAATATCCTACAAGTACAGTAATTATCACTAAAATTAAAAGTGCGTGATCATGGAAAAAGATTAATTGTTCTATTAAAGGAGAAGAACTATCTTGTAAACCTAAATTTGCTCATGTTGACATTTATTATTCTAATAAAAGTAAAATACTTTATATATGGAGCTTAAATCCATTGCACTAATCTGCCATATTAGAAATTAGTTAATAAAGGTAATTCAGAATAACTATGTTCAGCTGGTGGAGTATTTTGTAATCATTCAATTGATGAATTTAATTGAATAGGGAATAAAACTTGACGTTGAGATACAAGACTTTCTCAAATAATAAAGAAGAAGAATAAAATTCCTAATAAAGAAATTGTTGACCCAATTGTAGAAATTACATTTCAAGTTGTGTAAGCATCTGGGTAGTCTGAATATCGTCGTGGTATTCCTGCTAATCCTAAAAAATGTTGGGGGAAAAATGTTAAATTTACTCCAATGAATATAATAGYAAATTGACTTTTTAATATCTTAGTATTTAAAGTTAATCCTGTAAATAAAGGGTATCAATGAACAAATCCTGCTATAATAGCAAATACAGCTCCTATTGATAAAACATAATGGAAGTGAGCTACTACGTAATAAGTATCATGTAGAATAATATCAATTGAAGAGTTAGCTAAAACAACTCCAGTTAAACCTCCTACAGTAAATAAAAATACAAATCCTAAAGCTCATAAAGTAGCAGGAGAGTAGTTTAATTGAGTTCCATAAAGAGTTGCTAATCAACTGAAAATTTTAATTCCAGTTGGTACAGCAATAATTATAGTAGCTGAAGTAAAATAAGCTCGTGTATCAACGTCTATTCCTACTGTAAATATATGATGAGCTCAAACAATAAATCCTAATAATCCAATAGCTAATATAGCATAGATTATTCCTAATGAACCGAATGTTTCCTTTTTTCCTGATTCTTGACTAATAATATGAGAAATTATTCCAAATCCAGGTAAAATTAAAATATAAACTTCAGGATGTCCAAAGAATCAAAATAAATGTTGATATAAAATTGGGTCTCCTCCTCCTGCTGGGTCAAAGAATGATGTATTAAGATTTCGATCTGTTAAAAGTATTGTAATAGCTCCAGCTAATACTGGTAATGATAATAAAAGTAATAAAGCTGTAATTACTACTGATCAYACAAATAAAGGTATTCGATCAAAAGTAATTCCTGTTGATCGTATATTAATAACTGTAGTAATAAAATTTACAGCTCCTAAAATTGAGGAAATTCCTGCTAAATGAAGAGAAAAAATAGCTAAATCAACAGAAGCTCCTCCGTGAGCAATATTAGAAGATAGAGGAGGGTAAACTGTTCATCCTGTTCCAGCTCCGTTTTCTACTATACTACTAACTAATAATAAAGTTAATGCAGGAGGTAAAAGTCAAAAACTTATATTATTTATTCGAGGGAATGCTATATCTGGAGCTCCTAGTATTAATGGGACTAATCAATTTCCAAATCCACCAATTATAATTGGTATTACTATAAAAAAAATTATAATAAAAGCATGAGCTGTAACAATTACATTATAAATTTGRTCATCTCCAATTAAAGCYCCAGGATGTCCTAATTCAGCTCGAATTAGAATTCTTAAAGAAGTTCCAATTATTCCGGATCAAGCTCCAAAAATGAAATATAAAGTTCCAATATCTTTATGATTAGTTGAAAATAACCATTGTTGCGATTAAATGGCTGAAGTTTAGGCAATAGACTGTAAATCTATTTATGAGAATTATTTCTCTTTAATCATTGGCTTTATAGTCAATAATGACATTAGACTGCAATTCTAAAGGAGTAAATAATTTACTAAGGCTTAAAAGATTATTCTTATATTTATAGCTTTGAAGGCTATTAGTTTATTTAACTTAAAGCCTTTAAAATAAAAAATATAAAGAAGAAATTAGGAATAACCCAAAAATTGAAATAAATGAAAAAGTTATAAAGATTTTCATATAACTAGATTTAAATATAGAATAATTTAATCAATTATTTTCATAATAATTTAATATAAAAGCTCTATATGATAATCGTATATAAAAATATAAAGTAATTAATGTTATTAATACTATAAATGTCAATAAAAATAATTGATTATTAATAGTTAAAGATTGAATAACAATTCATTTAGGGAAAAATCCTAAAAATGGGGGTAATCCTCCTAATGATAATATATTAAAAAATAAAAAAAATTTTATAACCTTTGAATGAAAAAATAATGAAAATAATTGGTTAATATGAGAAGTTTTAAATATATTAAATATAAAAATTATAGCAAATGAAAGAAATGAATAAAATAAAAAATATGTTATTCATAATAAATTTCTATTATATATTGCTGCTAATATTCATCCTAAATGATTAATAGAAGAATAAGCTATTAATTTACGTAAAGAAGTTTGATTTAATCCACCTAAAGCACCAATTAATCTTGAAAGAATAATACTTGTAATAATTAATGGTTTAAAAATAATATAAGAAATTAATATTAAAGGTGCAATTTTTTGTCAAGTCATTAAAATTAATGCATTTGTTCATGAAAGTCCTTCTATTACATTAGGGAATCAAAAATGAAACGGAGCAGAACCTCTTTTTAAAAGAAGAGAAGAAAAGATTATTATTTCTATAAAATAATTTGAATTTGTTTTACTTGAATTTAGTAAAAACAAAATTACTGCRAATAGAAATACTGAAGATGCTAATGCTTGAGTTAAGAAATACTTTAATGAGGCTTCTGTTGATATTAATTTATCATCTCTTATTAGGGGGATAAAAGCTAATAAATTAATTTCTAACCCTATTCAAGCACCTAACCATGAATTAGCAGAAATAGAAATTAATGTTCCTATTATTAAAATTCCGAAAAATATAATTTTTGATGAATTATTAAAAATTAAAAAGAAAAGGATTAGAACCTTTATAAATGGGGTATGAGCCCAGTAGCTTAATTAGCTTATCTTTTTATAATTATATTTTGGTGTATGATGCACAAAAGTTTTTGATACTTTTAGAAATAGTTTAATTCTATTAAATATAATGAATGTAATATTATTACATGATTTACCCTATCAAGGTAATCCTTTTTATCAGGCAATTCATTAAAAGTAGGTTTTCCATGTTTTTTTTTTTTTTTTTTTTTCTTTATACTAAAATTTTT